ATCTATCCCATAGATCTATTACAAATTCATGAATCGTACTATGGATTTTTCTATTTCATTTCAATGGTATAATGATTATTCCATCCCTTTTCCTCCTTGGATCATAACCAAATCCAAATTTCTCGAGTTATAAGAATCCATAGTAAAATAAAGTCCTTGATTATTCAACTTAGATGAAATAGTAATAGTTCTGCTCATTTGTATACTACGAAATTTATATTAAATTCAATCTGATTCAAAAGTCTCCTATCTCTCTTTGTCCGAAAAGAATACAATTTGAGCGGAAGGTACATATCTTTTTAGTTATCATTTTTCTTTTTTTATGTTATTCTGTAATGTACAGTTCCTTTGTTTGTGGGATCATTTTCCCCGAGCCGAGGGGGTAATGAGAAGAATTATAGAATGGATTGCTAATTATGCCTAGATCTCGGATAAATGGAAATTTTATTGATAAGACCTCTTCGATTATAGCCAATATTTTATTACGAATAATTCCGACAACTTCAGGAGAAAAAAAGGCATTTACCTATTATAGAGATGGTGTGATTTGATTCTTTTTTCTTGTTTTTTTTTTTTTTTAGCCCCCATTTCATTCTTACGAGAAAAGACGTGGTTCGGAATAGAAAGAACCAAATTTTTGAAATAAAGCTACGCTTAGTGAAGGTCAAGTTTGGAGATAGAACAATTCCTTCTGTCGTGTATCCTCGATTGATCCAGCCTCAGATACTTTAATTTACTTTAAATATCGATTTTAGTATTGAACAAAAGGTTACACCTATAGGTTCTGTATTGCGGGGCAATCCTACTCCAATAGTACCAATAGGCGGCATAGGGGGAGAAGCACTACACTAGGAATCAACAACACGAAAACTTTGTTATTTTGTTATAAATTCCCCTTTTCCTTATCGGTATCGGGCCTAACAAGAATGGTTGGGACAACAAACATCCATCTCGTTCGTACTTTGGATACCCATATAACCATCAAAGATCGTTGAAGTGACTAATTCCTGGAAATAGTAGGCGTTGAGGACAAAGAAATCGTTGGAGTTACCATTTCTATCTAGCACTAATACGATTGGTGTTAAGAAAAAAACCTCTTGCGGGAAGGCTGGCTAGAGATTTCTTGTAAAAATACCAGCTCCTGTCAGTTCATAATAAGAATAGGGAATTTTGGATTCCATGGATTATTCCCCTTAGTACTATGCACAGAAGGGAGGAGCCGTATGAGATGAAAATCTCACGTACGGTTCTGGAGCGGAGATTTTTTGAATAAAATGAACGACCGTAACGGATGTCGGCTCAATCCGAAGGAAATTATGCGGAAGCTTTACAGAATTATTATGAAGCTACGCGACCAGAAATTGATCCCTATGATCGAAGTTATATACTCTATAACATAGGCCTTATACACACAAGCAACGGGGAGCATACAAAGGCTTTGGAATATTATTTCCGGGCACTAGAACGAAACCCATTCTTACCACAAGCTTTTAATAATATGGCCGTGATCTGTCATTACGTGCGACTATCTCCACTATAGAAAGAAGGAAAAAAAGATCAAATTGGCTAGTCAATACTAGAAAAAAATAGGCTTTCTACATATGCATCGTCCAAAGCAACGATTTTTATCAGCTGTAGCAAGGAAAGAAACTTCATGATAACAAAAAAAAGGAAGAAAATAAGTACGGCCTACATATTATACTCTATGGATAAAGGATCGAATTGATAAAGAAAGCACCGTAAAGATCAATTAGCGAGCTTTTGGGGTCGATACAGTTAAGAACTGCTTACTTATGTCACGATATGGGATATAAAGTTAGGAATCAACTTATGTAATAGAGTCGATCCACTAAAGTATTGAGCAGCGGTGTAGCATCAGATCCCAAAGATAGTAAGTTCTTTTTTCTTATGGAAGAAAGTATTTTTCAAAGATTCTATATAAATTTCATATATGAAACCGAGATAGTTACCTTTCAGAAAATTAGAACGATATAGGGGATATCTATGCTTCATTTTTCTGAAGGTGGGAGAAAAGCTAAAACTAATTAATTATTGATCAAAATTAGAATTTGAAACTTATGTAATTAACTTCTTCTGGTTAACCCAAGAAAAATGGGATAGATTTATCATAAATCTAATTCAGTTAGCATAGGGTAAATGAAAATGAGACTGCAAAAAGAATCAATTGTTGAGCCGTATGAGGTAGGAAACTCTCAAGTACGGTTCTAAGGGAAGGAATTGACCCACCTATCCCAACCGGGGAGAACAGGCCATTCTGCAGGGTGATTCTGAAATTGCGGAGGCTTGGTCCGATCAAGCTGCTGAGTATTGGAAACAAGCTATAGCGCTTACTCCAGGTAATTATATTGAAGCACATAATTGGTTGAAGATCACGAGGCGTTTCGAATAAAAAAAAAAAACGACTCGTTAATTCATTTAAATTGATTCTTTGATCCATCAATCAAATAAAAGAGACCATTACCATGACCATGACATGATA